ATAAGAAATTTCCATTTTTGTTATCTTTAGTTATGTTATATCTTTAGTTATGTTATATGAGGTCTGTCCGCTCTAAGAAAAAAGATAAGAATAAAAAAAAACAAATGAAAGAAAGAGAAAGGCCCAATTCCGATCATAATGAAACATTCCCTTGTTTTCATTCGGAAAGGTTAAAACTAAGACGAAAAAAAAAAGAATCGACCCTTCGAGTATTCCAAATTGCATAAGAAAAACGCTAGAAGGGGAGGCATATAAAAAAGATATATGTGGTATATATCCATGTATATTGAATTGCGAATACAGAAATGATAGAATTCTTTCTGATTGGACCGGGTATCCGATAGAGATAGAGATGAAAGAAAATAGAAAATAATTCAAATATAAATAGAAGGAAATATTTTTCGGTATAGAAATTGGTATCTAACGAATTCAACAGTTCCAGCATAATTCTCATAATTTAAATGAAAAAAGCATCCTAATGAGATTCTAATCTCAAAGAAAAAAAAGGGGGGATATGGCGAAATTGGTAGACGCTACGGACTTAATTGGATTGAGCCTTGGTATGGAAACCTACCAAGTGAGAACTTTCAAATTCAGAGAAACCCTGGAATTAACAATGGGCAATCCTGAGCCAAATCCTGTTTTCCGAAAACCAAGAAGAGTTCAGAAAGGGAGAATAAAAAAAGGATAGGTGCAGAGACTCAACGGAAGCTGTTCTAACAAATGGAGTTGACGACATTTCGTTTCGTTAGTAAAGGAATCCTTCCATCGAAACTCCAGAAAAGAAAGGATCAAGGATGAACATATATATACGTATACGTACTGAAATACTATTTCAATTGATTAGACCAGACAGACCCCAAATCTCTATTTTTAATATTTATATGACAAATGAAAGATGTGAATAGATTCCAAGTTGAAGAAAGAATCGAATATTTATTGATCAAATCATTCACTCCATCATAGTCTGATAGATCTTTTGAAGAACTGATTAATCGGACGAGAATAAAGATAGAGTCCCATTCTACATGTCAATACCGACAACAATGAAATTTATAGTAAGAGGAAAATCCGTCGACTTTAGAAATCGTGAGGGTTCAAGTCCCTCTATCCCCAAAAGGCCCGTTTAATTATTTATCCTATATCCTCTTTTTGTTTAGTGGTTCAAAATTCGTTATCTTTCTTATTCATTCTATTCTTTCACAAACAGATCTGAGTGGAATTTTTCTTTTTCTTATCACAAGTTTTGGAATATGTGGAATATGTTTGGAATATGTAATCTATATGATAGACGTAAAATTGGGTTTCTATATGATAAACGTACAAATGAACATCTTATCTTTGAGCAAGGAATCCTCATTTGAATGATTAACAATACATATCATTACTCCGACTGAAACTTAAAAAGTCTCATTTTGGAAGATCCAAGAAATTCCAGGGCTTGGATAAAACTTTGTAATATTTTTTTTTCGTCTTTTTATTTAGTTGACATATACTCAAGTAATCTCTTAAAATGAGGATGATGCGTCACGAATGGTCGGGATAGCTCAGCCGGTAGAGCAGAGGACTGAAAATCCTCGTGTCACCAGTTCAAATCTGGTTCCTGGCACATGATTATTAATTTATATGAGTATCTATTCCACAAATTTATTAAAATGAATATGGGTCAACATACATATTTCTTAGTAGTCTAGATCATCATACATATTTATCCATCTAGGTGTCTGGAGATATACTCTTTCTAGATGAGTAAAGAATATATGTATGTTCTATGTATATAAAGTATGTAAAAAAAAAAAAAGAATTATTAGGTTTTGTTTCCTTTTTTTTATTTCTGCACTCCCAAAAAGAATGTTAATACTTCTTCAATACTATTCGAAAGGTTAAATTAGTTGGTTGAAAGACCCAAAAGTCTAGTCTAGGGAAGTTGAGGGGTGGGACTAGTCAAAATTCATCTCAGATACATTCCAAATGGAATCCGACCCTTCTTTCATTTCATTTCTTTGTATTTTCTTTCATATTTTATTCATTTCCTTCAATGTTGATGTGCGCGGTACATAAGTTCATGATGCAGAACTTTTTTAGTTCATCCTATTGGCTCGGCTCATCCGAAATAAGTATCTTAAAAATTTTAGAATCTCAATGAAGCCCTACCATAATTTTTTTTTTAATCCCTACATTTTTTTTATTTAGCCCATCCATAATAATATGAATGAGACCTCAATTATTCTGTCTGATTTAACTTCAATTACTTTGTCTGATCTATAAGAGAACGTACAGATATTCAAGGAATATCTGGAGTTGTACAAGTGGTGCGGATTAGTTTCTTATTTTTATCATTTAATGAGCATCTTGTATTTCATAAAAATTGGGGGCGATATAATCTTTACGCAAAGGCCATCCTATCCAACTTTCGGGCATTAAGATACGTTTCAGACGTGGATGATTATCATAAGAGATTCCCAACATATCATAAGATTCCCTTTCTTGAAAATCCGCA